TTCAGTCTTTAACAGTTGCTTCAAAAGTAAATTAAAGGTTGCCACCTCTTTTTTTTAGTAGTATGAGCTCTCATTGAGAGAGCGTTTCGGCGGGAAATCGCTAAGTTGGTTAGAGTCCTGGTCCGTCACGCCAGAAGTCGCGGGTTCGAACCCAGCGTAGAAAACTCCAGTGCGCAAGAGCGCCTTGACGGAACGGAACTATAAAGAATTCAACCTGTAGCACTTCGGCCCCCCGGGTACTTTAGTTTCCATTCCGTTCCGGCTGCTGACTACACGGAACCTAAAATCATGCAGGGTTCGAATCAAAAGTAGTGCAAGTTGCTCGAATTGATAAATCAATGTCAGGGAAGTAGGTGCTAGTCCCTTGGTGTCCCAGTCGTTAATAATAATCTTTTTCATTGATTCCTTAATTAATTTCTTTATTGTTTTATTTTATTATTTATAGAATCATTTTCTTTGAAAATGGGTGAAAATCTATGTATTTCACTGAGGGTTTAAAGCCCTATATATACATGTAAAAAAGCATAAAAAAAAGGAAAGTGCTATATCTATATACAGCAAGACTTACTGTATATATACAGTACAGAAGATACAGAAAAAATATGCTTTACACCCCCCCTCAAACTCAAGATGCCTCAAGGGATAACATGTGGAGTTTGGATACTAAGTATCGGAATCCCACAGTGGTGTGGGACTTCGTAAGAAGATCCGCGATCTGAAGCTCTGAGGAAATGTATGGCATTGAACCCTGTAGAAAGTGATGGCGAACGAAGTGCCCTAAGTGAGTAAGGCTATTTCGATATGTTTTGTTCGCTCATGAAACACATCATTGTGTGCTATTTGGATAGCACTCTTGTTGTCAAAAAAGAGAATAGTAGGCCCAGAAAAAGTGACTCCCATATCTTTAAGTAACCATCGCAACAAAATGATCTCTGATGTAGTATCAGCAAGAGCCCTTTACTCGGCTTCTGCACTAGAGCGAGCAACCACTGTCTCTTTCTTGCTCTTCCAAGATAGTTGAGAGTCACCGAAGAAAACGCAAAAGCCAGTAGTGGAGCGACGATCTGTAACATCACAAGCATTAATACCTTACTTCAGCTTTAAGAGGTAGGGGTTGCCAAGCTTGACTAATAGAATAGGGGTAGGCAGTAATGGCAAGGTTTCCAGAATAGTCCATTTTTTATATATCAAAATACGTTTAGCAACTACTAAATGAGGGACCCGAGGATGAACTCGTGCTTATAGCTCTTGGGGGTCTTCTTAATCTTTATTTGAGTAGTTCAGGGGTCTATCATTCACGTTCTTTCGGCTTTAGCAAAGATAGGAATGAAAAGGACTTCTGCGGGACAGTTGTTGTTTTTTTTTCTGCTTTTTTTTACTTCTTGATTTATCTCCTTCTTTAATTACCTTTTCGCGTTCTCGTCTCTTAGCAAAATTGGAATCCGTAGTGAAAGATCCATTTCTTTTGCGATTGATCTCTTCCTTTCTTGACTTGCCTATCCTAAACAACACAGGAACGGATTTGTCGTCTAAAAGGGGGATCCCGCGGGGGGTACCTCTTTTCACGGAAGTTCTATTCAATTTCGATCTAGATTCGTTGGATAGAGCCTTCGAAATCCACTTTCCCACCTTTCTATATGCTCGTTTTGGTTCTCAGATCTTCGTTCCTATATTTAGGGGCGGATCGAAGGATTTTTCTGTACCAAACTTTCTTAATCTCTTAAATGAGTTAGATCCGGTGGGAGGGGTTATGTGTATCCTCCCAGGGGGATCACCAGTTGATTTCTTCGGTGGTTTGGTCTTCCTCAATAAGGAAGGTGAAATCCAGGAGAAAGACGCTTTTATCTAAGAATAGACATCAACCCAGTTGTTTTAAACATCGTTGATAGCCTCCAGGGCTATCTAGCACTAAAATGTTTGTTGCTAGATGGGATTCGAACCCATCTTCTTGTATGTTGATGATTTAGCAAGCCAATGCCTTAAGCCATCTCAGTAGCTCAGTGGGAGAGCGGTCGGCTGTTGACTGACTGGTCGTAGGTTCGAATCCTACTTGAGAATCTTTCGTCTATCCTAGAAGTTGACAATAAAGAATGAATAGCAGTAGCCTAAGTAAGAGCATCAAAACTTGCACAAGCCCAGAAGTCACTTTTGGATCTCTTTCGGGCAAATGATCCGAAGGTTCAAGGCCGGCGACTCGTAGAATATCTCCTTTCGGCTTGAAAGAGTCTTAGGGGAGATCAAAACTTTGATTACGGTTAGCGGTGAAATTGAATCTTCGGCTTTGGAGATAGAGACAGTTGGCAGGTTCAGTTGCTTAGATTTCCTTGATTTTTAGCCTTTCTGCTCGCCTGCTACTGTAACTTAAGTCGGAACTCTTTTTTAAGCTATTTTTAGTTAGCTTCAGAGTAAAGTCCCGCTTTGTATAGAAAGATAGAAGTCCCGTTCCCTCGCCTTGGAATAGGATGAAAGAGGATAGAGTGAGTGGAATATGTAGGCGTAGGCGGTGGTAAACTCCTCTTTCCGGTAGTAGAAGGGAAGCTCGTTAGGTTAGCTCGTCCGGTAAGAAAAAGTGCAAGTGACTTCTAGGATTTCTAGTTCCGTGCTCTAGGGCTTTTACTTCTAATAAGGAGAACTTGGAAATCGCGAACCTGCTGCTCGCTCGTGGCTTGTGCTAATGCGACTCGGGAATGAGGGCAGGCAACTGTAAGACTACTTGCTCTTTGTCCCGAACTCGGTAGCTAATAAGTAGAACTGCTTCCTATGATCACTCGACTCTACCCCAAGAGCTCCGCTGCGAAGGGGTCTTGCCTCGCTTCTGTCTTAGGATAGTTTTAGTTATCTAGTCCGGTCTTATTAGGATATATATTAGCCGTAAGTCCCCGGTTACTCGCTTTCAAGCGGCCTGAAGGCCTCCTTCCCCCGCAACTACAGCATTAAGAACAGAACTAGAACTGCCATGCCAAGCTATTTTAGAATATAACTGCTGTTCCCGTCCTGCCCGCCTATAAGTAGAACTATAGAGGTCAACTCTAAACCAGGAATTCCTCCTATTCCAATTCTCAAGTCATACGATTTTCATACGGATTTGTGCAACGACCGGATCTCCTTCTTTTGTCTTTGAGCCTGCCTTTAGGTAGCTATAAAGGGCATGGAAGTCCCCCTTCTTCTCAAGCAGGAAAGCCCGCGTATTCTTATTCTAATGTCCATTGGAGCTTCTCTTTTCTTCCCGCTATCTGGCTGTTCTATTTATACGTCTGTTCCCCAGTCTTACTTTCTCATGCCCGGGTATCTTTCTTTTATCCTTTCTACTTCTGTTACAGTAGCTATAGTTGTAATGGCAATTACAAGGTTATGCAGGTCTCCTTCTCCTCAGTCTCCATTTGTAGCCTATACTCTGGAATTGAAGTAGCGAAATCGGCCTTAGCATAGAACGTTTACCGCTTGCCTTACTAATAATCGGGAATCTGAACAGGCAACTATGAGACTAATTTACCATTGTCCCGAGCAAGTTACTGCGTACCTGAAGTGAGTGTGCCCATCTTGGTCTCCTTTCTTTTTTCTTTGCAGCTGCCATAAAAGTCAAGCCTTAGATTATAACAGGAATCTCACCGCCTGCTCCCTTTATAAGATACCCGCTACTAAGGTTCTGAAAGAAGGCAGCTAAATCAGCAATAGAAGATAACTCCAGATCTATGAATAGCCAACAAAGAGCCTAGCTTGATTACTGGAACTAAACAGCAAGCTGCTCCTACCTTACTTATCGAGAAGGAGTACTGGGACTGAGTAGACTGATTGTAGTTCTCTTTCCCCTAGCAGCCTTTCCTGCTTTCCCGGTTGCAAGGTTTCGAGCTAACTACAGGATTTGCTTCCTAGCTACTAAGACTAATTAGTAGTAGGGAACTTCGAACTAAAGATTTGCTTTAGCTCTAGTTTCCATCCGTCCTGTCCACTCACCACTTATCTCAAAAGCCACTATTTGAGATCTCTGAAGTGAATTCAAAATCAGTCTTTGTGGTTCCATTTCCCTTACGCTCGCTTTTGCTAATGCTACTCGGAAAGAACAGCTAGGAGACGATTAGCTCTAAGTGCCGAAGTCCATAGCTCCTATGATCGCGAGCTGCGGCTTGCTTTGTTCGCATCTCCGTAACGGCCTTGTTAAAGCGTTCCAACGACATGTTTAGCCCTCAGTCTCTACTGCCAACTCGTTTCACTCCAGTTTACCGTAGCAACTACAGCAAGCTGCCTAGCTCACTGGCTCGTATGACTAGCTCGCTTACTTTAACTCAACAGCCTAGCTCTAACAAGCCAACTCCGTTCCTAGTTTCGCTACCCTGCTTTAGCTCACCACTCAACTCATGCTTCTGTTCGACTCCTGACTAGCCGCACCTTTTCAAGCAAGTAAACTAGTTGCTTCGCTTCGCTTAGCCTACTGTGTAGCCTTCTTTCACTGTAAGTAAGGTAAGGATTGCTTCTTGCTAGCCTAGTGGTGTAGTTCCTGTCGCGGGTAGCTTCGCTTACGCCTAGTTGGCATTTCTATCTGGTTGAGTTAGCTCTTTCTTCTATATGCCTTTGAGTTGTAAGCCTTCCTTGCCTGAAGAAAGCCTGGCCCTGATGGAGCGAAGTTAGGGGCCTCTTGGAAAGAGAGGCACGAATGGAGCGGGCTAAGGGAGTTCGTGTTGTTTGCACGATGTTCGGTAGCGGCTTCTCACCTTGTTCGGTCTGTTGTTATCCGCCTTCGGCTTCGCCTCTATCAGTTTTAGTCAACTAACTCGTCCCCTGCTTGCCCGACTCCAGCTCCAGTCTTTCCGGACCGAGAGTGGATAGAGCCGGAGAATCGGTGTTAATACGTGTATATATGATCCTCGTCCCTGACATCGAGACACGGTTGAAGACAACCCTCCTCCCCCCCGAAAGGAGAACGCACCAGGCGAAGAAATGGGGCCCGTCCTCTGCTGCTATACGGCGGTAGAACGGATCCCCTAGTAAGAGAGTCAATCTCGATGAATGAGCTTCGATAGGTTCGTCCCGGTTCTCCGAGCCATCAGAACGGGATATTGGCAATGAAGCTCAACCTGCAAGGCACTCCACTCCTTCTGTAGCCAGCTCTCAAAGGTAAGAGCTAACCGGCATCTTATTCTCTTTCCTGTTCCCTAGCCCCGAAGGGGAAGCAAGCAAAGCCCTCCAAACAAGCAGGCGGCATCGGAACCAGAGAAGCACCAAGCTATTGGACCCCCATACTCTGAATATAAAATATCATCCACTCCACCTCCATCTCCTGGTTTTGTTCCAGTGCCTGTGCTTGCTCAAGCTCGCCATGAAACCCGATGTATGAAAATGAAATAACGTATCTAAACTAAAGGAATCGAGTTCCGAGCCAACAAGCAACGGAACAAGCAACGGACGAGCGCGCTAGCGCGAAAGCCGTAAGGCGTTAGCAACGCGCATCCGTTTTCTTGCTGCGCGCGAAAGCCGTCTTTCTTGGCTATTTAATATTAGTTATTAGTTAGCTATTTAGTAGTTGTTGTTGTAGTTGAAAAAGTGTGCGTTAGCCTTTACTCTAAACTCTAAGTATGCGTTTTCTTGCTGGGTGAGAGGCCTTAGAGGGAATAGGGGCGTAACGGTCTAAAGGAGTTAGAGCTGCTATCCGGTGTATCGGGTTGTTAGCGCGCTTTTTTTAGGTTATGAACTCTCCTTTCTTCGCTTTATAAGCGAAAAAAGCTCTCTAAAGCCATTTTTCCTTCAACCGAAGGCTCTTGAAATGCCTCTATAGGAAGTCACTGTCTTGAGTGAAAAAGATGTGATAAAAGCCTTTGTAGCACAGCCGCAGTTGTCTTTTCAAAGCTAAGCTATCGGTCCTACTATGCGGGGGTAGTTGCCACTCTTTGGGCAAGGAGCTGTTAAGCCTCGACCGATAGGGAGAGCAGCAATGACCTTTCCGAGTTTACGAGGTTCAGGAGTGAAGAAGTCTTCCTCCTGTTAGCTAGCGGTTGACTTCCTTTGCTGCTTGCTCTCGGCTTACTACGCCTTTCAGCAATTCACTCTCTTCCTGCTTGTCTGACTCCGGCTTCACCTTCTTCGGATTCCTAGTTTATTAACATCTGTTGCTATTGGCCTTATGTGTAGGAGGTTGTCGCTCTTTGGGCGCAAGAGGAGTTGCTGTAAGTCGAGCTCCTTGCTAGCTAGCGATTGCTTTCCTCCTTTGTTGCTTTCTTTCGGCTTACGCCTTTTAGTAGCTTAACTCCCTTCGTTGTTAGAGAGAGTGGAGCGAGGAGGGGCTCTCTTTAGGGAAGCCCAGCGTAACGGCTTAAGTGATTGTGCATGGCTGCTTCGCTCTGAAGGAGTTGCTGCAAGTGTTTTATTATTGCCAGCTGCTAGCGATTGAGTTCCTCAACGGCTAGCTCCGCTATGCCTACTCTCAGCTGACGAAGACATTGGAGACTAATCAAACTTTAGATGATCTAGAGGCATGCTCTCAAAGTATGTATACTCGTATTTAGGACTTTGAGGCCTCGAAAGATCGACTTTCTACCGTGATCCAGTTCCAGGAGGAGGAGGTGGCGAAGGCCGAACAACGACTATTCCAGCGAATTATGGTTTTTTAGCGGAGGCTAGCCAGAAGGTTTCCGAGGCCAGGGCTTCACTAGAAGCGAGCAGGGCTTCTCGTCAGACGGCGATTGATGATCTTCACGTCGCTAGAGCTGAACGGATGAGTCTGAATACGGGCCTTATGTTTCGCAAAACGAGTCCCTACTTGTACTCTATGTACTGACTGCCTGCCTCAATGCCTGCTTGAAAGGGGCGTGAACTCAGTCCCTTTCTTTATAGGCTTACTCCTTACTGCCCGCCCCGATTTATGAAGAAATAACAGCACTCGTCCCCTGTTGCAGACAGACTGGCTTAAAACCAGGGCAGGGGCAAGATCGTTCACCTCTGTCTTTAAGCCAGTCGTAAGCCCTCCTTCCCGGAAATCAAAGGTCAGATCTTCCCCTCGTTCACTTGCTTGGTTTTATTTTATTTAAACTATACGACAGAAAGGAATCCACTAATTTCCTTAATAAGAAGATCAAGCAGGATGTCGATCTACCATACCACTTCATCGACCCCCAAACTAGAGGCTAGCCCTTATCAATCAATGCTGATTGAGGGATCAATTAGGGGTAGTCGGGTTTAGTATCTCCTGTGATTCCGTATGTCATCCGGCGGATAAAGGAGAAGTAGTGGCTGCAGCTACTACCCCCCCGATCTCCTGAAGTTTCCCCAGAGAACCACGGAGGGTCCGAGTCAATCCCACTGCTAATTTGATTGCTCGTCAGAAATCCCACTCCCGAAATCGGTGGGTTTGCTATGGGGAGGCAGGCCCGCTCAATCTTCTATAACCCATATTAGACTACCAATGCCTCTCACCGACCAGTGAAGATCCGCAGAGGAATGAAACTTATTGACCCAGGTATTTAGATATAATACACGAGCTAGTTTTTGCTGGGGAATGCTGAGAAGGTTGTTCTAAGCGAGGAGTGTATTCACCCAATAGACTTGGATTTAGACTAAATAGAAGGACTAGAGCTTCCTTGTTCTTCTTTCCCTGGAACCTACCTCGAGCCATCTTCGTCTTTCTCCGTTCAATCCGAACCTGGCTCAGCCTCTCCCATATTGTTCTTGTAACTTTACCCGATCCCAAGTGGTAGGTCTTTCGTTCTCCTTTACCATCTCCTTCTGGCTGGGAACCAAAGTGAGCCTTCATATTGGGCACCGGAGGCTGAGTCATGGTTGATAAAGGCTAAAGCCGGTAGCAGTGGTCCCGAACCAGGATATCTAAGACCTTCGGGCCGAAGCCTCTAATTGATGGAAATCCTTTGCCTAAGGCACATTCACTAAGCACCCCTCTAACGGCAAACTCCTTCGAATGCGTCTGTTGACGATAAACCAAGTGGGACATCTAAGTCTTCTGCATGAAGATGAGGAGATCATAAGTACCTCGGACTGATTATTTCCTTGAATCTATCCTAAAGACGAAGGAATCGTAGGGGATCGCACACATTGGCCATTTCTGCTGCATTGCTTACGCGCAAAAGCCCTTGAGAAAGAAAGAAAGAAAGAAAGAAAGAAAGAAAGAAAGAAAGAAAGAAAGAAAAGAATGAATTGAATGAATGGGTTAATAACCCTTCCTTCATGGCTCTGTATAGGCTGTAGAGCCCTCACAGGCTAACTCTCACATGCTGACGGGATACAAATGATAGAGATTAGGACCTGGAAGGGAGATGAACTGATGTTTTTAAAGACACTGATGGGTGTTTCGACCTGGCTGGCTCCTTAGGTTGGATGATTGCTGCCAGGGTCGCCTGCATTCTTTCCGAAGAATAGCTGGTTGGTTCCACCATCCAATAGTCAGATGTGGCTGTTCAACAATCACACCATCTCGTATCAATCTCAGCCCCTTGTAGATGGAGATTAGTTGCTTGGCCTGTAGAAGCTCTATAGGTTGAGTTGGAGAAAAAGCCTGCCAGAGCCACTCACATCTTTCGAAAGAGATGGAAATGATGACGGGAAGCCTGCCTATTCAAGTCATCAGGAATCCATCCTTTAGTTGCATAGATAGCAGTAACAGGGCCATGAGGTTTTATTCAGCTTCATATCGAAAGAGATTAAGATGTAGATTGGTGCTCGTTAGCTGGGAGAGGAATGGAACGCCTTGGAGTAGTTCCGAGGGAAGAGGCCCGTGGAATCAGGATCAGGATAAATAGATGACAGCTTGAAGTGGAAGATTGCTTTGTATCCGGTTCTTACTCGCCTCTGATAGTAGGAATCGGTTGGCTATAGCCGAGCCATCCATCCTAAGTTGCTGGCTCATTAGCGGGGCTAAGGCTTATCAATGCTAATCATTGGTTCGGGGGACAAAGAGACAAGAAGAGATAGCTGGGGTTTTCTTCCGTATCGGACTTAGCAGCTCTGCTGGAAGTGGAACAGGATAAAGAGATGCAGAGCATTGCCTTGGTTCCGATAGAGGTGGAATAGAGCTTGGTTCAGGTCCTGGCACTCGATGATGATGAAAATGCAGGTGGCACGCCCTTGGTTCAGATGAATGAGATGGCATAGGGGCTCACCTTATCTCGTGAGTAGGTCCCCATCAGGGAAGCTGGGAAGAGAGGAATAGAATGTGCATGGCTCGGATTGGCTTGCTTACTCGCCTTTCCTCCTTCTCCAGGGGTGGTCCTTGAGAGATGAAGACGGAGAGACATCGCTTGAGTTGATTCCATTCCTTCCTCCAAGGCCTCTGACTCTCCAAGGCTCTGACTCGAGAGAGATAGATAGGAACTTTCAGATGCATGCTTCCCCATGTCCTTCCGCCGCTAAGAGAAATGATGGCGGAGAAGGGGCCATCCTCAGTTCAGTGACAGAATCAAGCACCTCCTTCGCTTCGCCTATTGAAGCTTGGGTGGCTGCCTGCCATATGAGAAGTTATTACTTCCATCAGTGAGAGGAGAAGTTATTACTTCCATCAGTGAGAGGGTGAACTTTCAAATGGATCTGGAAACAGGCGCTACCATCGTTAGATTGGGATCGGACCGGGCACTTCCATTCATTCTCGATCCGGGGAAGGGAGAAGGTTGAGTGCGGGGCGCCTGGAGCAAAGGATGATTCTATTGGATCGATAGCTCTAGGTTCCAGGGAGATGCATTCAAGATATGGAACTCTTTAATGGCTCAGACCTCCTTCCCGAAACAGCACCACTTCGGGCGCCCTGGAACTCTTGGTTGGTGCTAGGAAACAAGCAAGTAATGGAGAAGCATTGGATTCGGAATGTGATGAGTTTGCCTTCGCAGGAAGAGGATAACAGGGCCTAGAGCCCGGTCGGAGCCTAGAACCCGGTCGGAAAGGGAACAAGCTGATGGATCTGGATCAATGTATAGAGATGAAGATTCGTTCTTGGGTTAGGATCCTAGTAATAGAGTAGATGACTCCATCTTTCCATATGACGATGGGACTAATATTTATTCCGCCTGCCCAATCTAGCAACTTATGTAGACAACCGAGGCAACAAAGACTATGATTTTCCTATTTAACAACCTTAGGAAGGAACTCAAAGTTTCAAAATAAAATAAAGGATGACTTTGCTGTGTTCCCACTCCTTCAAATCTCCTATAAATATCTAAATAGATAGGGTGCATGTGGAATCACTAGAATAATTCTAAGCCTATGCGGCTAACCCAATGTGTTTGATTGGGACGGTTAGCTTTCAACTCAATTCTGTTGCAGCGGCAGTAGGAGTTGAAGAGATAACAAAAAATGTATGGCATTCAATATGCCTTCCGGGAACCCACCTTTGAAGTTAAATTCCCAATGGTTTTTGGTCATATTCTATCGGTGGTAGAGCTGCGAGACCAATGAGGAATTCTGTAAATGCATGACCTGGAATGGGAGTTAAGGATATAAATTCCTAAACTATGTCACCGATTGGTGACCTGATCCCCCTAACAATAGCAAGAACTGCTACCGACACCGACTCTATCTTAACGACCGGTAAAGCCCTCTCTCTAAGATATGGCACATCACTGCTCGGAGAGGAATTCTTTCTTCTCTTCTCTTACCTGCAGGCACTACGCATTCCTGGCTCGGCCCCGTCCGTCCGACGCTCAGTAAATTTGAGAGAGTTTCCAATCCCTGACGGTACGGAATTCATTCCAGAACAGGGCAAACCTCTCCTCAATCAATTTGTTAAGCTCTTGTGCATTGATTGAGGAGAGGGAAGTCTTTGAATCAATTCGTTCTGTCCTCCACAACAACATAGGCAATGTCGGGTCCCGAATCCGCTCCTGTAAGCAAACAAATGAAACTATTGCGAAAGTACGTGCCCGTGTAAAGCATTAAAATAAGTTGTATTGAAATAAAAATCACTAAATTGACCCCTAAATTGACCCAGAAAATGAATTCTATCAAAGGCTTGTTTGCTAACACTAGCCCTATCCGCATCCGCAGATTGGCCTGTTTAGCTTGTTTACTTATATAGTTATCTTCCTTCCCAATCAACCAATCAAGGAACAACTACGGAACCAGGACACAGGCTTTGTGAGACTTCCTTAGTGAGCTTTCAGGCAACAAAGGAGAGTTCAGAACACCCTTACAAAGATTAAGAGTTAGGATTATACTGTTTGCGAAGACAGGCTTGCTTCCCTGTTTCGGGGATAGAGACCGGGTTCAGAGTGAAGATTGAACCTTACACGGACGAAGTGAATTTGCGCTTTGTTCACCTTGATTGCCCGGCAGCGGCGCTGGCGTAGAGGCTTCATTCAGACGTTTCTCTTGACTTGAATCTCATGCATGTCGATCTCTGCTCCTTCCCGTAGTACCCTATAGAATTACCTAAATATCAAAAATGGAGGGCACCCCTTACCCTACCCTAGTTTGGGTCACTAGTTTCGTTATCCGAGGGTGCAAGCGTAATCTGACCTTTCCTCTGCTCCAACCATTACCACTTCCCTTGCTGCTTTGGTACACACCAAATACGGAACAACAGAAGTTTTCGTTGGGAAAGCCGCTGCAAAGAAAAGCCCCTTACCGAAGAAAGCTACAAACGATCTTTTGGCTTTCCGAAGAATGCCAAACTTCTTTGCTTGCCTGAGCTTTCATCTGACTCTGCTAACGAAATAGAAAAAACATTCTATCCCTTACGCTAAAAAACCTCGGCTCCTGCCCTAATGCCTGTTAGGGGCACTTCACTGGTTTCATTCCTGAGAGTGAGAGTTCAATCCTTGCTTTTGTCTCACCCCGCGCCCTCAGTCCTGGTAGAGTCACTACTTTCATTCCCTAACTAGGTTCCTAAACCTGGCGGCTTCACTTCGGTTTCCTCTTTCTTCTCTCCCTGCTATCCCTGTTCTAAAAGAGCGAAAGCCAGTAGCTGCTCCTGGTTCGCTGGCATGAGGTTTTCACTAGCTCTTCTTCTTGTGAGAAGAAAATAAATAGAGGGGTGCGCTTTCCATTTGAATGAGTAGATCTTCCCGCCCCCGTGCCTCGGATTTTGGGAAAGACAGCTGTTGGTGCCATTGATTAAGTTGAGTTTGGGAAGGTGGTCTCCTATATAGGAGAAAGACGGATTTTAGCGGACATTGCTTCTACGTAGTTTCGTACTCTTGCAGTGAAATAGGCAAAAAGTCTTTCATCAACTCGAACTCCGAGTGAAGGCAACTCACTAAGTAGAGTCTCTATCGCCCTTGGGCTAGGAAGCAGAGAAGGGATAATATCTAAGAGAATTAGCTCGGGTTCAAAAGAAGAAGTGATAAAAGCATTCCTTTGACCTTGACTCTTGATGGTTGAATGTTCACAAGACATGTGACCATGACTTATAGAAATGCGCAGATTTGGTAGGTCCCCCGTGAATGAAGTGAAAGAGAAGTCGCCTCTCCCGCAGCAGTTAGCTCTTTTCCCTGAGCTGAGGGTATGAAATAACTTGGAGTTGCCGCTCTTGGTGCTTTGGCACGTTAAGCCAATCAACGTGATGGGTATTCCAGCGATCTTAGGATCAATCTCTTAGCTTGAAGGGTGCAATCCCCTTTGATAATGAATCCTAAGGTAAAGAGTAGGCAAGTAGGGAAGAAGCCTGGAAGCGGAGTCTTTTCCCTCTCGTCGTAGTCATATTCAGTAGTCAAACCAAGACTCTTTTTATATTAAAGTTCCTAGCTACCCTCCTTGAACAAAAAATATCATACTTCTTATTGGCGTAAGGGCTTCGGCGGTATCGTCTTAGTCAACGGAAATGCCTTTTTCTTTATGTAAGATGTAAGAGCTGACCCCAAGGAAGTACTGACTTATCTTTCTTCTTTGAGTGAATTCAGTGGCTCACGTGCCTTTAACTAAGTCCACTAGTCTTTGAACCCTACCGAGGAAGCCGAGAGGTCCCGTGTAGGTTTTTCTAACTCTCCTAGTCTTGCTTTACTGCCTTATAGGATACAAATGTAGTCCTTTTACTTTATTTACTACTTTATTGACGGTTTTTCCTCGTTCTCAAGCGAGATGGGGGACTTTCGGATATGCCTTCCCTGTCTTTCCCCAGGTATGTCCATTCAGGCATAGAACTGGAGTGATATACCAGGTTGATTGAGTGCTCGACCAAAGGGAAAGGGCTATCGCGTCCTTTCTTCAAAGTCTCTATATCCCAAAGGGAAGCAACTGAGCTTGATAGCTGCCACCTCCGCATCTCCGATAACAATATCGGAACCCAAGATAGCATAGCATAGGTAGTAAACCCGGATCCACTAACTCGGTACTCAACCACACGGTGTTGTGGTGTGCTAGAGTGAATCATATCCAGGAACCATAGAAAGCAAGTGGTTGTCCCGTGCCGAACGCCACCAAACAGTAACCTTCTCGACGATGGGCACATATTGGCTACAAGCCCACCCAAGCAGCTGCAAGAGCGGAGCCGAATACACCGATAAAATCTTTCCAAGAAGCCGGGATGGAAAGGTATCGATTGCGGCTTTGAGATCAAAACGCGAACTAATTATTAACACCCAAAAGCCGAGCCAATGGCTTACACTGAGGGAATCGACTTCTTATCTTAAGGATGCCGAGAAGAAGCTCTTGTCTCTTGCTTGTTCGGTTTGCTCTTTTGTTTGCTCTTATGATGCTTTGAACTCTGCTTTTGCTGGTACTCTTTCCGTTTCAGGAAAAAGCGTAATAGCCATAGAGTAGTCAATACCCGGAGAACGGGAAATGAATTTAGGTGCGAAGAAGACAAGGTGTGGAGCATAGGAAGAGGATGGGGTAGAGAGATAGCCTACTGGTGGTGGCAGAGAGGCCAAAGGCGGAGCGGGGCCCGAAGGCAAGTTGAGATTCATTCGCTTTTGATGAGGCAAGACAACTCACTAGAAGACTCGATGACGCCAACTTCGAGGATCGCCTAGACCCCCAAAGGCCTCTTCTTGCTATTCACTTGCTTTCAGAGGTCATCGATAGAGCCTGCTATTCAGTCGGTCTCGCCTCTCTCTTCCTTCCTTATGAGCTAGCGTCGCGGTGGGTAGTGACACGGAGGCTCTGACGCGTTGCGGAAGCCGACTGGCCTTTCGTCGTCACTGGGTCAGTTTCGCTTTTCTCTTTCTTTTCTTTCGCCGCCAGTAGCTTGCTCTATCTTCTCTTTTTCTTTGCCTCTCGTGTATGGGTTCGTCTAGACCGATGGGATGGTCGAAGGTAGGAAGGAAAAAGCAAGCTAATGAAATACTGGTGGCGCTGAGCTGAGGTAGCCTATCCTTCGCCTACTTCAGAGATGACTAATGGGAACAACTACTGATTGGGATCAAGCAAGATCTTTTCTTTCTCTATCTCGCTTTACTCACTATACGAAATAACGATCTCCCTATTTATTGATTAAGGGGCTGGCTTGACTAAACCTATCTATTGATTAAGGTAAGGAAGGCGGGTTCACATCGCTATCTAAGCGCAGACGTGACTAAGCGGCAGCTGGTCTAGGTGTTCGAAGCATGATTCATCGACAGGGAGCAAGCTCAGTCATTACAACTTGGGCAAAGCCGATTGCTTTCTTCCTCTGAAATGGAGAATCTATGGCAACGTGAGAAGCTAAGTTTCTAATTTGATCACTTTAAATAGGTAGCTCAAAGGGCCAACCCTTCCTCTTAGACACTACTACTGATCAGCATGACTTTCTTTCTTGAGTAAGGTAAGGGGGTACGGAAACGTCCTCTTATCAGAGCTTGAACGGGATTCATTTAAGGGAAGAAGCTTTAAGTAAGTAGGGGTCGATTCAATCCAACTCCAACCGACCGGCTGGAGAGATATTTAGTCATGAAAGGCAGGGCTAAGGAAAGGCACAAGCCCCAGTCAGCGAAATACTGACTTGAAAGGGGGGCTTTGACTACTCAGAAGAGTTAGACTTGGCTTATACGGGCGGACATGTTGTATGGAGATGAGTGTATTGGAGTTCCGATAGAGGGTGGGAGTTTAGAGATTCGAAGACGTGTATCTATCCGTACGAAGCCAGGGATGCGTCAGCCTTTGCAAGTGCAGGTGGGTATGAAACGACCCGTGGTTCAAGAGAAAGGTTTCGACAAATAGTAGGTGAGAGATAGGGGGGATTGGCACAAGGCTTTTTGTGGTGGCCTCTAGTGCAAGAAGGAATGCAGATGGGGCCTCAGTAAGCCCTTGACAGTACGTTCGCTTTCTTCTCCCGTCGATTGAGGGCATTGGGTAAAAGGGGAATGGGTGATCGATGAAAGAAATCTACTCCCCTTAAATGAATCCCGCTGATAGCGGTCAGGTCTTATGGCTGTCGGGCAATCGCTCCTAGGCCGTTGAGCATGCCGGTAGTCAATTAAGAGTTCGGAACGACACTAACACACCGGAAAGTTAGCCGTACCGGCTCTTCCCAGCTTCCTAGCTTAGTTGGTAGCTGACCTAACCTACGCTCATCTCACTCCGGCCTTGCTTCTTAGCGCTCCCTGGAATGAAATAGTCTGCTTTGATAGAACCAGGGACGCGGGAACAGACTTTGATATTCTACGATCTGATCTCGTCTATTTAAAATCGTCTTAAATCGGAGTTCTCCCGAACAGCTCCTAGTCTTAGTTAGCTCTCCTAGCTGCACTAGAATAACTATTTATTATAGAAGAGTATGGCTATTATAGAAGAGTATGGCAATCTTCTTTGCACGAGCATTGAAATAAAGAGTAAGCAAGTAAACTACTATAGAAGAGTATGGGTGGGTGATATATTGACTGAGGTTTTTCCTACCTCCCCTAGCGGGGAGATTCCAAGCCAAGTAAGGCATTCTCCCCGGGGTCACTCCCTTTGAGCTAACAGCGGGGATATGCCGACAACAGCTGAAATAGCTGCGCTTAGGCCTAATCCCAATGCCCTTACTCAAGGACCAATAACCGGAAAAGAGAAGAGCGGAGGCGTAAACAAAAGCGCATTTCCTTCCTTCCTTTTGGACAGCTTTCCTGGGCTAGATATTCCTTGCTTCCATCCCTTAAAGGAGTCTTTGAGGGCAATGTCGGGCTAAGGCTTACTTTTAATGTGAAGGTGTCGGCATTGCGCAGTAGGTTTTGACTTGGATCTTCGAGCCGCTATGCATGCCTTTTGCTTTTAGCTGCATTAATATGGTCAATCACTACCTGCCTTCCCTTTACTATTGATCCTTCCTTTTGACAGTAACTATGTCACTTGCTTTCACTAGCATCGGATATTCCGGTTATCCCGCTAAAGAGCCCCCGGGCCGACAAGAATAGCTGATTTGTCCTAAGAGCCGTTATCCCGCGATGAGAAGGTAGATATGAAACCTAGTCTTTACCCCAGAGATGTCCCTGTCCCTGCCCTTTCGATTTATTCTATGCCATCTTTTTTACAAGGATTTCATCGACTTGAGAGCATCAAGGACTTCATCCTCGGACATTAAGGCAGTCTTACTGAAAGCTGGGGATTCCTTCCCCCTCAAAGCCTAGATCTTCTTCACGTGCACATTTGCAAACTACTCCTTCTATTTACTAAGGCAAATTTGCTTCATTCTGACCTATCCCAAGAGTAAGAGCAGCTCTCTCTTTTGGTTAGCCAGTCTCATCTACATCTATGGTGGCTTTTTCTTTTTCTTTTTGTTGTGCTTCTTTTCCTTGGGAGCCTGTATCTTGCAATGATGTTTCTTTTCATGAACCGGCATATACATATAACTGTCTTTGTGCTTTGTGACGTTGGAGTAGCTGCTTGGGCCAATGCTGCGGGAATTGTGATGAGGAAGGGCTGGAATTTTGAATTACCCTCGGGTAGTGTTCTCCGGAAGACTGGTGAGTCTTGAAGAGCAGGATAACGCGCATGGTTGTGACGGGATCACTGAAAGCGTGTTGCATTCGTGATGCGCAAAGCCAAAGTTCTGAGCTGTCGTCTGATCTCTTTCGTCGAACTCTTTCAACAAGTCCTGAACGTAATCAATAATCGGAAATGGCTCCAGAGCGAGGCATTCTTCCCGTTCTGCTTGTCTTACTGTGCCTATTTCTGATGACAATAACCAGCTTGGTTTGAGAACAGGTGAGGGGATATCAGAATCTTCAAGATATTCATCCTAGGGTGCTTGGAGTATGGAATCCTAGGAAGAAGGAGTTTACTTATCTTAATCTTACTTTTTGGAGCCCTCTCTTCATCAGCAACTGAACTGAGATAGCAGTCCACTAAACAAAAAGGAGGAACAAGTGAGTAACGGGACCATCTAAATCTAGACGGTGTAATTGGCTATTCCGCTATTCCCACTTCTGAATTGGCCTTAGGAGGAAGGTGCAAGCAACTCAGCGACTTGGTAAGCTACAAAAGGTATATGATGTTGAGACATTAGGCCCCTTTCTTTCTTTTTAATAAAAATGGGCTGCTCCGGGGAAAGTCTTCCACTCATGCAATTGGTGCAGCTTCGCGGTCTTGTTTCTGCTACCCGGCTAATAAACCTCAACGGCCTGCTACCATCCGCTAAGCCAGCTCGGAACAACCAGATAAGTGACCCGAATGACTGGAT